GGGTTTAATGTTTGTTTGTTTGTTTGTTTGTTTGTTTGTTTGTTTGTTTGTTTGTTTGTTTGTTTGTTTGTTTGTTTGTTTGTTTTTGTAGGAGAGTTTCTTTTATTGGCAGAAGGTTTGTGTTGCAGAGTGGGAAGACGTAAATGTTTGTAGTTGTTATATAAATGGAATTTCAGTGCTAATAACGTATGGAATAATGTGTAAATAAGATGCGTAATGAAAATGTAGTTTGAATTTAGTTGAAATCTACTAGTGTTGTTAAGAAAGTCAGAGGAAGTGAAAAAGTAAAAAATCATGTCCCCAAGCATTCATTAAATAGCGACATGAACGCAGTCTGCGAGGAGCCCATAACCAAATGCAAGACAAAGTGCATCAGTGTTGATATGATACCCCCAACACTTGAAACCGTCTCATTCAGTAACGCCTGAGAGCCAAAAAAATGGCCGCCACGCACGAGATGCCCAGGTCTTAACTTGTATTCACCCGTTGCGCTGGGAGGGCAACCTGTGAAGACCCCCCGAAAAAAAAAGGAACCAAAAGTATAAGAATTTTGGAATGCCGCGATCACGGACGAAAATGGTGATATATAGCCAACCAGATGTATTCGTAAAGAGCAAGTTATGAGTATTAACCTATTTATGGCCCTGACATAGGAACCAGAGGCGCAAAAGAGCAAGTTGTGCTAGGGTTTAGGGGGAAAGAATGGGCCTGAAGCTAGTAACGCAGGACATTACCTACGCCGGGTTGCTGATTTCACGTGAGGAGCTCGATTAATAAATAACCTGGTACGACTTGTGTGTATTTCATTAGATTCCCGAGCCGTTTGTACTTAGGCCATTCATAGTGTGTGTTAAAGCACTGCCGTACACTTTCGAGGGTTTGTTATGTATAATCCTAACAATTTGATGGGTTTAGTATAAGATGTGTGAATATTCCTAGGTTCATTGCTTCGGATATCCTCTGGAGGCGGGTGAGGGGTGGGGAGGTGTATAGCCCGGTTTAAGATTAATGGATTTGGAACATGGATGGTATGTAGTATGGGGGGGGACAAGTATATGCAAGGGGGGGGGGGTATGGGTTCCTGTGGTTGAAATTTAATAACGATGGTTTTTCAGGCCATAGATCTTGGAGAAAAGCCAAGCAGGAACTGCTATGACTTACTTTGTTCTTTTATTGGGGTTGTGTTTTGTGTTGGGAGGATTGGCAGTTGCGTCTAATCCTTCACCGTATTATGGGGTAGTTGGTTTGGTGCTAGCTTCTGTTGCGGGTTGTGGATGGTTGTTAAGTTTGGGTGTGTCATTTGTGTCATTGGTACTATTTATGGTGTATTTGGGGGGGATATTGGTAGTTTTTGTGTATTCTGTGTCTTTAGCAGCAGATCCTTTTCCGGAGGCTTGGGGTGATTGACGTGTTGTCGGGTATGGTGCAAGTTTTGTTTTAGTAGTGATTGTTGGCATGGTTATTGGTGGGCTTGTTGAATGTTGGAAGGTTGGGGTAATTACTGTTGATAGTGGTGGGATGTATTCGGTACGATTGGATTTTAGTGGGGTAGCTATGTTTTATTCGTACGGGGTTGGGATGTTTTTAGTGGCTGGATGAGGGTTATTGTTGACTCTGTTTGTGGTATTAGAATTGGTGCGTGGGTTGTCTCGTGGAGCTATTCGGGCAGTTTAGGGTTGGGGGGAAAAATCAGAGAATAGTTTAGTATAAAATACCAGCTTTGGGAGTTGGAGATAGAGGTTTAAGTCCTCTTTTTCTGATTTGTATTGGGTGAACTCTAAGAAGAGGGGTAGTCTTCAGTCTTTGGTTTACAAGACCAATGTTTTTTATAAACTATTAGAGTGTTTAGTAGTTGAGTATTTTATTTTCTAGGGCCCCTGCCATGGGGAATAGAATTAGAAGGATTGTGAAGTAGGTGAGGGATGCTAGTTGTCCAATGATGATGAATGGGTGTTCTACAGGTTGGCTACCTACTCAGGTTAGGATAAAGAGGTTGGCGACTAAGGTTCAGAATAGGAGTTGGGATAGGGGACGGAAGGTTATTGAACGTTGTTTGGATTTGTGGAGAAGTGGAGTTAGGAATAGGACTAGTACGGAGGCTGCTAGGGCTAATACTCCTCCTAATTTGTTTGGGATTGAACGTAGAATGGCGTATGCAAATAGGAAATATCATTCGGGCTTGATGTGAGGGGGTGTAACTAGAGGGTTTGCCGGGGTGAAGTTTTCTGGGTCTCCTAGCAGGTTGGGTGAGAATAGGGCGAGAGTTAGTAGGAATAGGAATATGATGATGAATCCTAGAATGTCTTTGAGTGAGAAGTAGGGGTGGAATGGAATTTTGTCGCAGTTTGATACAATGCCAAGTGGGTTGTTTGAACCTGTTTCGAGAGTGAAGGTGAGGTGGATTAGGGTGAGGCCTGCGAGTATGAATGGAAGTAGGAAGTGGAGAGCGAAGAATCGGGTTAGTGTTGGGTTGTCTACGGAAAACCCACCTCATGCTCATTCTATAGGAGTTTGGCCAATGTAGGGTATTGCTGAGAATAGATTGGTGATGACTGTGGCTCCTCAGAAAGATATTTGTCCTCATGGAAGTACATATCCTACGAAAGCAGTTGCTATTAGGGTCAGGAGCAGGATGACTCCTGTGTTTCATGTTTCTTTGTATAAGTATGAGCCGTAGTAAAATCCTCGTCCAATGTGGAGGTAAATGCAGATAAAGAAGAACGAGGCTCCGTTTGCGTGTAGATTGCGGATTAGTCAACCGTATTGTACGTTTCGGCATGTGTGGGCGACGGATGAGAAGGCTAGAGTTGTGTCTGCGGTGTAGTGTATGGCGAGTAGAAGGCCGGTCAGGATTTGTGTCCCAAGGCAGATACCTAGGAGTGACCCGAAGTTTCATCAGGCGGAAATGTTTGAGGGGGCGGGGAGGTCAATTAGTGAGTTGTTGATTATTTTTAGTAGGGGGTGGGATTTTCGGAGGTTTGGGGCCATTGGGTTTGAGGTCTATGTGATGATAGGATGATGAGGATGGATAGGGCGAATGATCCTAAGTAGGTTTTGATTAATCCGGTGTGGAAGGTAGTTGTGGTTTTAGTTGCTATGAGTTGGAGGTCAGCAAGTCCTTCGGGCCCTATTTTTTTGTATCAGGATAAGTCAATTAGGTGGGAGGCAAGTTTTTGTCCGCTGTTTAGAAGGTTTATAGAGCTGAGACGGTGGGATAGGGGATTGAAGTATCCTAGTGTTAGGGAGAAGTTTGTTAGGGTGTTTTGTTTTGGTTGGGTTAGGGTGTGTGTTATGTTTGAGAGTTCTAGGGCTAGAATAATGCCTATGATTGTGACGAGGATAGCTGCGGTTTTTGTGATTATTGGTATAGTTATTGGAGGAGTTTTTGAGGGAATAATGAAGGATGTGATGAGTAGGCCGGCTATGATGCTACCTAGGGCTAAGCGAGTAATTGGGCTGGTGATTGCTGGGTCGTTTTCATTTATTGGTGTGGTTGATGGTATTCGGGTGAATCCTGTTTGGACTAGTAGTGTTATGCGGATGGTGTAGGTTGCGGTGAATGATGTGGCTAGGAGGGTTAGAAGAAGTGCTCAGGTGTTTAGGTAGGATGTGTTTATGCTTTCGATGATTAGATCTTTTGAGTAGAATCCTGCTAGGAATGGGGTTCCTATTAGGGCTAAGTTTCCGATGGTTAGGCAAGATGTTGTTGTAGGAAGTATTTTTTGTAACCCTCCCATTTTTCGGATGTCTTGTTCTCCATTTAGGCTGTGGATAATTGATCCTGAGCAGAGAAATAATATGGCTTTAAAGAAGGCGTGTGTTGAAATGTGGAGGAAGGCTAGTTGTGGGAGGTTTAGCCCGATGGTAACTATTATGAGTCCTAGTTGGCTGGATGTAGAGAAAGCAATGATTTTTTTGATATCGTTCTGTGTGATTGCGCATGTGGCGGCGAATAATGTGGATAGGGCGCCTAAGCATAAGCATAATGTGAGGGCGGTGGTGTTGTTAGTGAATATTGGGTGAGTGCGAATGAGTAGGAAAATTCCGGCTACTACTATAGTGCTTGAGTGGAGTAGGGCGGAAACTGGAGTTGGGCCTTCTATTGCGGCTGGAAGTCATGGGTGGAGACCAAATTGGGCGGATTTTCCTGTTGCAGCCAGGATAAGTCCTAATAGGGGGAGGGTTGGGGTTTGGGTTGGGGTGAAGGCTTGTTGTATTTCTCATGTGTTTGTGGTTGAGGCTAGTCATGCTATGCTTAGGATGAGGCCGATGTCTCCGATTCGATTGTAAAGAACGGCCTGGAGGGCAGCTGTGTTGGCTTCTGCTCGTCCTTGTCATCAGCCAATTAGTAGGAAGGATATGATTCCAACTCCTTCTCAGCCAATAAATAGTAGGAATAGGTTGTTGGCGATGGTTAGGGTTAGTATGGCAATTAGGAATATCAAGAGGTAGTAGAAGAATTTTGTGATATAGGGTTCTGAGGCTATGTATCAGGTTGCGAATTGAAGGATGGATCATGTTACGAATAGTGCAATGGGAAAGAATATTATGGAGTATTGGTCTATTTTCAGGCTGATTGGGATTTTAAAATTTATGATAAATTTTCATTCTCAGTGGGAGGTGATACTTTCTGTTCCAGAGTATATAAATAAGGTTATTGGTACTAGGCTGATTAGGAAGGCAGTTTTAACAGTGCGGGTGATGATGGTAGGGGAGTTTTGGAAGGTTTTTGATAAGAGGGGGAGTAGGATTGGTGTTAGGATGATTATTAGTGTTAAGGCTATGGAGGTGTTTAGTAGTAATGCGGTTTCCACTACTTTTACTTGGATTTGCACCAAGATGAGTGGTTCCTAAGACCAGTGGATTACTGTTATCCTTTAAAAGTAAGGGGGCTGAGGTCTTAAACTCAGATGCAAGAGTTAGCAGTTCTTGCTGGTTGAACCTCCCCTCGGCAGGTAAGAAGGGTTTAACTTCTATTTTTAGAATCACAATCTAATGTTTGGGTTAAACTATACTTGCATGAGGGGATTCCTGAGATTAGTTCGGGTTTTAGGATGAGAAGTAGTAAGGGGATGATGTGTAGGGTTATTAGTAGATGTTCTCGTGTGTTGGAGTTTTGGATTGATGTGATGTGGCTTGGTAGTACTCCTCGCTGAGTTATTAGTAGTATAAATAGGGTGTAAGAGGCGGTTAGTAAAGTAGCGATTCCGGTGAGGATGATTGTGAAGGCGGATCAATTAAATAATGCGATTATAATGGTTAGTTCTGCTATTAGGTTGGTGGTTGGTGGGAGTGCTATATTGGTTAGGTTTGCTAGTAGTCATCATGTGGCTATTAGTGGGAGCAGGGGCTGTAACCCTCGTGTTAGGAGAAGGATTCGGCTGTGTGTTCGTTCGTAGTTTGTGTTGGCTAAGCAGAATAGTATTGAGGAGGTTAGTCCGTGGGAGATTATGAGAATTATTGCACCTGAAAATGATCAGTGGGTTTGAATTATGCATGCGGCGATGACTAGTCCTATGTGGCTTACGGAGGAGTAGGCAATGAGAGATTTTAGGTCGGTTTGTCGTAGGCAGATTGAGCTGGTTATTAGTGCTCCTCATAATGCTAGTGTTAGGAAGGGGTAGTGTAGGTTGTTTAATAGGGGGCTTATGAATATGGTAACTCGTATAATGCCGTAACCACCTAGTTTTAGGAGGAGTGCAGCTAGTAGTATGGATCCAGCAATTGGGGCTTCGACATGGGCTTTGGGGAGTCATAGGTGTAGGCCGTATAGGGGGGCTTTTACTATAAATGCTATTAGTAGGGCTAAGCTTGAGAGGATGCCGGCTCAAGAAGTGGTGAGGGTGGGGTGGGTTAGGTTTAGGATTATTAAATGGAGAGTTCCGGTTTGGGCGTGTAGGTAGAGGATTGTGACTAGTAGAGGTAGGGAGCTGATTAGGGTATAGAATAGTAAATAGATGCCTGCACTTAGGCGTTCTGGTTGGTTTCCTCATCGTGTGATTAGGATTAGGGTGGGAATTAGGGTTGCTTCAAATGAGATATAGAATAGTATTAGTTCTGTGGTTGAGAATGCTAGGATGATGAAGGGTTGGATTGTGATGAGGGCTATGATGAAGATTCGTTTTCGTGTGAGCGGTTCGTTTTGTAGGTGGTTTTGGCTTGCTAGGATTATAAGCGGGAGTAATCAGCATGACAGAACTAATAGGGGGGATGAGATTTGGTCGATGCCGGTTCATGGAGTTAGATTTTTGTATGGATAATATGTTGGGGTAAGTCATTGTAGGCTTATGGTAGCGATTAGAAGACTGTATGAGGTGGTGTTTGTTCACAGATATTTAGGAGGTGATAGGAGGGCTGTTGGTAGTAATATGATAGTTGGAAGAATAATTTTTAGCATTGTAGGAGGTTTAGGTTGTGTAGATGGTCAGAGCCGTGTGTTCGTGTGGAAGCTACAAGTATTGCTAGGCCGGTGCCGGCTTCGCAGGCTGAAAATGCTAGTATGAGTACGGGTATTAGGGTAAATGATGTTGCTTGGTTTTCTACTGGTCAGAGTGATAGGGCAATGTATATTGATAGTATTATGCTTTCTAAACATAGTAGAGCAGAAATTAGGTGCGTTCGGTGGAAGGCCAATCCTAAGCTGCTTAAAGTGAAAGCTGAGTAAAAGCTTAGGTGTAGAAGAGACATAAAGAAAGTCATAGGGTTGGGCTATGATTTGTTGAGCCGAAATCAACTGTCTTGGTTAGACTAACTTTCTTTGTTTATTCTGCTCATTCTAGGCCTCCCTGTGCTCATTCATAGACCAGTCCGAGTGTGAGTAGGGCAATGATAGTAGAGGTTCAGGTTAGGGTTATAGTGGGAAATGCGAGCTGAGTTGCTCATGGAAGTGGAAGTAGGAGTGCGATTTCTAAGTCGAATAGTAGGAATAGGATTGCTACTGAGGAAGAAGCGAATTGAGAATGGGAGTCGGGCTGATCCTAGTGGGTCAAATCCACATTCGTATGGAGATAATTTTTCTGAGTCTGGGTTTATTTGGGCGAGTCAGAAGTTTAATGTAGTTAGGATAATACTTAGGGCGAGGGATAAGGTTAGTATGAATGTAATTATGTTTATTGCTCATCTCTGGGGTTGCACCAGATTCTAGAGATTGGAAGTCAATTGTAATTAATATACTAGAAGAGCAAGATCCTCATCAATAGATAGTTATGTAGAGGAATAATCAGATAACGTCTACGAAGTGTCAGTATCAGGCTGCAGCTTCGAATCCGAAGTGGTGGTTAGATGTAAAGTGGAATTTAATTAGGCGTAGGAGACAAACTGATAGGAAGGAGGATCCGATGATTACATGTAGTCCGTGGAATCCTGTAGCGACGAAGAAGGTTGAACCGTATACACCATCAGCGATTGAGAATGGTGCTTCGTAGTATTCTATTGCTTGTAGTGCTGTAAAGTAGAATCCTAAAAGAATAGTTAGGGTTAGTGCATGGATTGCTTGTTTTCGATTACCTTCTGTAATACTGTGGTGAGCTCATGTTACGGTGACACCTGAGGCTAGTAAGATGGCTGTGTTTAGTAAGGGTACTTCTAATGGGTTGAGGGGTTTAATTCCCATTGGTGGTCATTGTCCGCCGAGTTCTGGGGTGGGGACTAGGCTGGAGTGGAAGAATGCTCAGAAAAAGCCTAGGAAGAAGAATGCTTCGGATGTAATAAATAGAATTATTCCATATCGAAGGCCTTTTTGTACTGTGGGGGTGTGGTGGCCTTGGAATGTGCCTTCTCGTACGATGTCTCGTCACCATTGTAATATAACTAGTATTATTGAGAGTAGGCCTAGGGTTAGTAGTTGTGATGAGTTGTAATGGAATCATATAATTAGGCCTGAGGTAGTAAGTAGGGCGGCGGCGGCCCCAAAAATGGGTCAAGGGCTTGGGTCTACTATGTGGTATGAGTGTGCTTGGTGTGCCATTAGATGTTTTCTTGTAAGTATAGGCTGAGTAGGAGGACGAAAACGTAAGCTTGAATTATTGCGACAGCTACTTCTAGTAGGGTTAGGAGGAGTAGGATTGATGCGGTTAGGAAGGATACAGCTGGGATAAGGGGAAGTAAAGCGGTGGTGGCTGTAGAGATAAGTTGGATTAGTAGATGGCCCGCAGTTAGATTTGCTGTAAGGCGGACGCCCAGGGCTAGGGGACGAATGAGGAGGCTGGTAGTTTCGATTAGAATTAAGGCGGGAATTAGGGGGGTGGGAGTTCCTTCTGGGAGGAGATGTCCTAGGGAAGCAGAAGGTTGGTTTCGTAGTCCTGTTAGGAGGGTAGCTAGTCAGAGTGGGAAGGCAAGGGCTATGTTTATTGACAGTTGGGTGGTAGGTGTGAAGGTGTATGGTAGTAGACCTAGGAGATTGATTAGGAGGAGGAATATTATGAGGGACGTTAAAATTAAGGCTCATTTGTGCCCTCCTTTGTTTAGGGGTGTTATTAGTTGTTTTGTGATTAGGTGGGAGAATCATAATTGTAGAGTGGTGAAGCGGTTAGTAATCCATCGGCTATCTGGGGTGGGGAGTAGTAGGGCGGGAAATAGTATTGAAAGGAGGATTAATGGGATTCCTAGTAGGCATGGGCTTGTAAATTGGTCGAAGAAGCTTAGGTTCATGGTCAGGTTCAGGGAGTAGTTTTAGTGGTTGTTGATGTTTTGTTGGAGGGGGTGTTGGTAGGGGTTAGTGATAGGATTTTAGGTTGGATAATTAGAGAGTAGGTTAATCATGATGTTAGTATAATGAAGAATCATGGATTAGGGTTGAGTTGGGGCATACCATTAAGGAGGGGGATTGGTCCTCTTTCTCTAGCTTAAAAGGCTAGTGCTGGTGCATAGCTTCTTAATGATTAGGATGATAGTAATGAGGATCAATTCTCGAAGTGAGTAAGAGGGGTTGATTCTACTACGATTGGTATGTAGCTGTGGTTGGCTCCGCAGATTTCTGAGCATTGACCATAAAAAATTCCTGGTCGGGTTGTGATGAATGATGTTTGGTTTAGTCGTCCAGGGATTGCATCAGTTTTTACCCCGAGAGTAGGAACGGCTCAAGAGTGGAGTACGTCACTAGCAGTGACGATAATGCGAATAGGAGATTCTATAGGGACTACAACTCGGTGGTCGACTTCTAGAAGTCGAAAGTGTCCTAGTGGGAGTTCTGTTGTTGGGATCATGTATGAATCGAATGACAGGTCTTTGAAGTCTGTGTATTCATAGCTTCAGTATCATTGATGACCAATGGCTTTTAGAGTGAGGTCAGGTTCATCGATTTCATCCATTATGTAAAGGATTTGTAGGGATGGTAGGGCAAGTAGGATGAGTACGATAGCTGGTAGGATTGTTCAGATTAATTCTACTTCTTGGGCGTCAACGGTGTTTGAGGATAGTTTTTCTATAAGCATGAGTGCTAGTAAGTAGAGGACTAAGCTGCAGATTGCTAGTGCAACTATTAAGGCGTGGTCGTGGAATTCGACAAGTTCCTCTATAATAGGGGACGAGGCGTCTTGGAAACCAAATTGTGAGTGGTTGGCCATGTGAGGTGTACAGGGTTTCCACCTGTGATTTAGGCTTGACAAGACTATGTAATTGGTTTACTAACACCTCATAAGAAAGAAGCATAAGTGGTTTGATGCGGTTGGCTTGAAACCAGCATGTGAGGGTTCGATTCCTTCCTTTCTTGAACTTGGACAAAGGCTGGTTCTTCGAATGTGTGATATGGAGGAGGGCAGCCATGAATTCATTCAATGTTAGTGGCAGTTAGTTCTGGTTGTAGAACTTTGCGTTTTGATGTGAAGGCTTCCCAAATGATGAATATTAGCATAATTACAGCAGTTATTGAAATTAATGAGCCGATAGAGGATATAGTGTTTCATAGGGTGTATGCGTCAGGGTAGTCGGAGTATCGACGTGGCATGCCAGCTAGGCCTAGGAAGTGTTGTGGGAAGAAAGTTAGGTTGACACCTGTAAATATTACTCCGAAGTGTGCTTTAGTTCATGTGGTGTGTAGTGTGTAACCCGTGAATAGGGGGAATCAGTGGGTAAATCCTGCTAGGATAGCAAATACGGCTCCTATTGAAAGGACATAGTGGAAGTGAGCAACTACATAGTATGTGTCATGTAGGGCAATATCCAGTGAAGAGTTTGCTAGTACGATTCCTGTAAGCCCGCCGATAGTAAAGAGGAAAATAAAGCCTAGGGCTCATAGTATTGGAGGATCTCATTTGATAGTTCCTCCGTGCAGGGTAGCTAGTCAGCTGAATACTTTAATGCCAGTTGGAATGGCGATGATTATGGTAGCAGATGTAAAGTATGCTCGAGTATCTACGTCTATTCCAACCGTGAATATGTGATGGGCTCAGACAATAAAACCTAGGAAGCCGATAGATAGCATGGCTCACACCATTCCTATGTATCCGAATGGTTCTTTTTTGCCTGCATAGTAGGCTACAACATGAGAGATGATTCCGAAGCCTGGTAAGATTAGGATGTAGACTTCGGGGTGGCCGAAGAATCAGAAGAGATGTTGGTATAGGACTGGATCTCCTCCTCCGGCAGGATCGAAGAATGTAGTGTTTAGGTTTCGGTCTGTTAGTAGTATGGTAATACCAGCAGCGAGAACTGGGAGGGAGAGTAAGAGTAGGACGGCGGTAATAAGTACTGATCATACGAACAGGGGTGTTTGGTATTGGGAGAGGGCTGGAGGTTTTATGTTAATGGCGGTTGTGATGAAGTTAATAGCACCTAGAATAGAGGAGACACCTGCCAAGTGGAGAGAGAAGATAGCTAAGTCTACGGAAGCTCCAGCATGGGCTAGGTTACCAGCAAGTGGAGGATATACTGTTCATCCTGTGCCTGCTCCGGCTTCTACTGTAGATGATGCCAGTAGTAGGAGGAATGATGGAGGTAGCAGTCAGAAGCTTATATTATTTATACGAGGGAATGCTATGTCGGGGGCGCCGATTATAAGTGGGACTAGTCAGTTTCCGAAGCCACCAATTATGATTGGCATCACTATGAAGAAGATTATTACAAAAGCGTGGGCGGTGACAATAACATTGTAGATTTGATCATCTCCTAGGAGGGTCCCGGGTTGACCTAGTTCTGCTCGAATAAGCAGGCTAAGGGCAGTTCCGACTATACCAGCTCATGCACCGAAGATTAGGTATAGGGTGCCGATATCTTTGTGGTTGGTTGAGAATAGTCATCGGTTGATAAAAGTCACAGGTAAGATGGCTGAGTGTTAAAGCGTTAGGCTGTAGTCCTTTTTACAGAGGTTCAATTCCTCTTCTTATCGGCTCTGTGGTGAAATTCATGTTGAGTTGCAAGCTCATCGATGTGCATTAAAAATGTACCGGAGCCTGATAGACAGAAGCCTGCTGGTTTAGGCATCTAGCTGTTAATTAGAATTTTATGGGATCAAGGCCCATCTGTCTAGTCACTTAGGGAAGGTCCTAGCTTAATTAAAGTGTCTGGGTTGCATTCAGAGGATGCAGGTTAGTATCCTGCGGATCTTAGCAGAAACTAAGAGAGTTTAACTCTTGTTTAAGGCTTTGAAGGCCTTCGGTTTAGTTATCCTAAGTTTCTAAATAGTAGTGAGGATTATGGGGGAGAGTGGTAGCAGGGAGATTGATAAGGAAGCTAGGATGGCAAGTAGGGAGTTTGTTGACTTATTGGTATGCCATTGTTTCATGTGGTTTGTGGAGTTTGGTGGGAGTGTAATTGTTGAGTAGTATGCGAGGCGAAGGTAAAAAAATAGTCCTAGTAGGGATAGTATGGCGATAATTGTGGCTGCCGTAGTTATTTCTTGTTTGGTTAGTTCTTGGATAATTAATCATTTTGGCAGAAAGCCTGTGAGTGGCGGAAGACCTGCTAATGACAGAAGGGTTAGTATAAGGGTTGCGTTTAGTATAGGTGTTTTTGTTCAGGAAGTTATTATTGTTGATAGTTTTAGGACTTTGATTGTGTTTAGGCTGAGGAATACAGTGGCTGTTATTAATGAGTATAAGTAGAATGTTAGCAGAGTGAGTTTTGGGTTGTAGATGATGATGATGGCTATTCAACCCAGGTGGGAAATAGAAGAAAAAGCTAGAATTTTTCGAATTTGTGTTTGGTTTAGACCTATTCAGCCTCCTAAGCCTGCTGAGGCGATAGCTATGATAGTTAGTAGGGTTGGATTGAGAGAGTGGGAGGTTAGGAATAGGATGGTGATTGGTGGGAATTTTATTATTGTTGACAGTAAAAGGGCAGTAGTTAGAGTTGACCCTTGGAGGACTTCTGGGAATCAAAAGTGAAAGGGGACGAGTCCGAGTTTTATTGCAATTGCTGCTGTTAGTAGAAGACATGAGGTTGGGTGGGTTAGTTGAGTAATATCTCACTGTCCTGTATGTCAAGCATTGATTGTGCTTGAAAATAGAACTAGGGCTGAGGCAGCTGCTTGGACTAGGAAGTATTTGATTGCAGCTTCGATAGCTCGAGGGTGGTGGGACTTTGAGATGAGTGGGATAATAGCGAGAGTGTTGATTTCTAGGCCGGTTCAGGCTATTATTCAGTGATTGCTTGAAATTGTGATAGTTGTTCCCAAAAGTAGGCTTATGTAGAAGATTAGTTTTGCATGGGGGTTCATTAGTAGGGGAAGGGGTTAAACCATCATTTTCGGGGTATGGGCCCGATAGCTTGATTAGCTGACCTTACTAGGAAATAATATAAAGGAAGTATGGAGAGTTTTGATCTCTTTTGTGTAGGTTCGATTCCTACTTTTCTAAGTCTTTTAGGAAATGAGAGGGCTGGTATACCTCTATGTTCACTTTATCATAGTGACCCTTTACGTTCAGGCACATTTCCTTAGGTAAGGAGGGAGGCCTGCGTAGCAGATTGGTATGCTTGTATGTCAAAGGCATAGTGCTAATGTTAAGGGTAGGAAGTTTTTTCAAAGGAGATGTATAAGTTGATCATAGCGGAATCGTGGATAGGAAGCGCGGATTCATAGGAAGCCGGAGGAGAGAAGTAAAACCTTGGTGGCTAGGATAATGGGGAATAGTTCATGTGGGAGGCTTAGGCAGCTTGGGTTGAGGAATAAAATGGTAGTTAGCGTGTTTATTAGTATAATGTTTGCGTATTCAGCTAGGAAAAATAGGGCGAATGGACCTGCAGCGTATTCTACATTGAAGCCTGACACTAATTCTGATTCTCCTTCTGTGAGATCAAATGGGGCGCGATTTGTTTCAGCAAGTGTTGAGATGTATCACATTATTGCAAGGGGTCAGGATGAGAAGATTAGGTATAGGGGTTCTTGAGTGGTAGCGAGGGTGTTTAGGGTGTAATTACCACTTAGTACAATTACAGATAGGAGGATGATAGCTAATGTTACTTCGTAGGAGATAGTTTGTGCTACTGCTCGTAGGGCCCCGATTAGTGCGTATTTTGAATTTGAAGCTCAACCTGATCATAAAATTGAGTATACTGCTAGGCTGGATATGGCTAGTAGGAATAGAAGGCCAAGGTTTAAGTCAGTAAGGGAAAATGGTAATGGAAGGGGGATTCAGATGGTGATTGCTAGGAGAAGGGCTAGTATGGGTGTTATAATGAAAAGGATTGGGGAGGAGGTGGATGGTCGGATTGGTTCTTTGATAAATAGTTTAATTCCATCGGCCACAGGTTGTAGTAATCCGAATGGGCCTACAATGTTTGGGCCCTTTCGAGCTTGCATGTAGCTTAGGACTTTACGTTCGACGAGTGTTAGAAAGGCTACTGCAATTAAAATTGGGATTGCATAGGATAGGGATATGATGAGGTAGGTTAGGATAGAAGACTTAGTCATGGATTATGTTCTGGAGGCTAGGGAGAGGATTTGAACCTCTGGGTAAAGGGCTTAAGCCTTTTGCATTTACCGAGCTCTGCCACGCTAGCTGATCCTTTATCTAGGATATGGGGGTGGAAGTCTTTTAGTAATTTAGTTGAATTCATTACTTAAAGAGAGGGCGTGCTTGTAGTATAGGCCCCACTTTCCCGGTCCTTTCGTACTAGGGGAAGTTCATCATAGATAGAAACCGACCTGGATTACTCCGGTCTGAACTCAGATCACGTAGGACTGTTAATCGTTGAACAAACGAACCCTTAATAGCGGTTGCACCATTAGGATGTCCTGATCCAACATCGAGGTCGTAAACCTCCTCGTCGATGTGGGCTCTTAGAGGAGATTGCGCTGTTATCCCTGGGGTAGCTTGGTCCATTTATCAATTATATTGGGTCTGGTTACTGTTAGTACGTTGAGGGGTTGCTCTTGGTTAAGAGGTGTGGTCTTATTTTTGGAGGATTTGCTTTTCTCCAAGGTCGCCCCAACCGAAAAATGTCAGCCAGCATTTTAGTAGTTGTAGGCCTATTAGGTTTAGGTTTTGTGGGCAGTGGCTGCTGATTTTCAAGTTCCACAGGGTCTTCTCGTCTTATGGGTATATCCCTGCTTTTGAACAGGGAGATCAATTTCACTGATTATCTGTAAGAGACAGTTAAGACCTCGTTTAGCCGTTCATACAAGTCTCGATTTATGGGACAATTGATTGCGCTACCTTCGCACGGTTAGGATACCGCGGCCGTTAAACATTATGTCACCGGGCAGGCATCACCTTCAATACTTGGTTGGCTGAAGGCTATGTTTTTGGTAAACAGTCGGGCCTTGGGTTTGCCTAGTTCCTTTTACAGATTTTAATCTTTCTAGTAGGCGCACCTGAGTTGGGGTAACAGGGTGGAGTTAATACTGTAATCTTGTTGGATTTAGGGTATTAGTTTGTAGTCTGTTAATAATGTGAGGATGTAAGTTTGCGCTTGAGAGGGAAAAAATCCCTAGTTACTCATTTTAGCATTGATTCTCCTATTAATATAGGTTGGCCCGTTAGTGAGAAGGGATTCGTTTTGTTTATTAAATTTTTTGTGTGTAGAGCTGTGACGCACTCTTTGTTGATGGCTGCTTGAAGGCCCACGATTGGGAGAAGCTTATAGTAATTATCCGCTAGTGGAGATTGTCTTCTTTTTTAAAGGAGCTGTACCTCCTTTAAATTACTCTTGACTTGTTTCATTGGGGTTAGAATTATATCCAGGGAGTAAAATCAAGAGAGAACTCAAATTCATTTCACAGGCAACCAGCTATCACCCAGCTCGGTTGGCTTTTCACCTCTACTAGCAAGTCGTCCCACTCTTTTGCAACAGAGACGGGTTCGCTCATGAATAGCTGCTCGCAAGTAGCTCGCTTGGGTTTCGGGGTGGCAAGCTTAAATTCATTTTGCTTGGTTGTTCTTGCTAAATCATGATGCAAAAGGTACAAGGGTTTATCTTTGCTGTTTATTGCTTTGTTTTTCATTGTTATTTCATCTTTCCCTTACGGTACAAATCTCTATCGCGCCAGAAATGTCTTTTCTATCGCCTATACTAAGTCTAAAGAATGTTTTAGTTTAGGAATTAAATAAGTTTTTAGTTAACATTTTAGTTATGTAATTGGGCTAGAGTTGGCTTCAAGACGATCTGATGGGTAGCAGATATCTTTCAGGTGTAAGCTGAATGCTTTAGTTTTAGCTACGTCTTGGTATACTAAGTGCACCTTCCGGTACACTTACCTTGTTACGACTTACCTCATCTTCAGCTGGGAGTTGTATTAAGTATTGTAGGATTGTAGCTTGTGAGGAGGGTGACGGGCGGTATGTACGTGCCCCAGGGCCGACTTAAAGGGGGCTTATATTGTCCCGCTTTACTACTAAATCCGCCTTCGGGGGGCCAGTTTCATGCCCCCTTCCGTGAGTTTTCTATTTTAGAAAATGTAGCCCATTTCTCCCGCCCCGTGGGCTATACCTCGACCTGTCTTATTAGCGGGTTTGGGCTATTGTGCTCACTGTTGGACTCTCAGGTGAGGTGAGCTGGCGACGGCGGTATGTAGGCTGCTCTGGCAAGGGGCGGTCGGGTGTAACGTGGGTTATCGATTATAGAACAGGCTCCTCTAGGTGGGTTTAGGGCACCGCCAAGTCCTTAGAGTTTTAAGCGTTTGTGCTCGTAGTTCTCAGGCGGATGCTTTAGTACGAAGGAGCATCAAGATTTAGGGCTAAGCATAGTGGGGTATCTAATCCCAGTTTGTGCCTTAGCTTTCGTGGAGTTAAATTAATCAAAGACGCTAAGATCGTTTTAAGGGGGGTCTTAGGTACATCTTGAGCTTATGACAGCTTAGTTGCACTTTGGTCTTAGTTGTTAAGATAACATGATACCACTCTTTACGCCGTATACAGTTAATTTGGGTCTCTTGTATGACCGCGGTGGCTGGCACAAGATTAACCAACCCTGGTGTTGCCATAACTAAGTCAAGTTTTCACTTATTGCTTAATGTTAACTACTGCTGAGTACCCGTGAGGGTGTGGCTGAGCAAGGCGTCTTGGGCTACGGTCTAGGTGTGCCTGATACCCGCTCCTTTTTTCTTAATAAGAAATTAAGGGCATTTACACTGGGACGCAGATACTTGCATGTATATATTTAGCAAAAATTAACGGTAAGGTTAGGACTAAGTCTTTTGTCTCTGGGTGCATGTGACAGCCATCTTGGCATCTTCAGTGCCATGCTTTGGTGCTTAAGCTACAGGGAC